ATTTATTCTATGCTTCTATTCTACGGGATCTTGCGGAGCCTGCTCATACATGACATGATTCGGGTATGATCATAGAAAAAATTCTCCTCAAGTGAACCGGCATATCCCTACTTATAGTAGGGGGACTTACGTGGTGGTTGGATGCGGAGACACATTTTATTTGGTTGTGAATTCCAACGTGGCAGATAAAATCATATATCTGCATGGCCCAATCAATAGTTCAAGTCACACACTCCCATAATCCATCTTCTCTTCAGAGAATCCACTTCAACTATTGGTATCAAATAAGGAATACAATACTTCAGAGTTGAAGAGGGGTATCCAAATAACATGTCTTATTTTAAAATAATCCATATTTGTAGCAATGAAATACAAGACTATTTTTTCTTCCTCCCCGAAATGATATATGATCAAAATTTAGATGATATATCTTCTCTATAAAGGACCTGAAATACCTTGCTTACGTATCATTGGGAAGTGCATTAACATAAATACGGCAGTAAGAAGAGGCAATACAAAAGTGTGTAAACTATAAAAACGAGTCAAAGTGGATTGGCCCACACTAGCACTTCCGCGTAATAGCTCCACCAAAGGTGATCCTATTACAGGAATCGCATCAGGTACTCCTGTCACAATTTTTACTGCCCAATAACCTATTTGGTCCCGAGGTAAAGAATAACCAGTTACACCAAAAGACGCAGTCAATACGGCCAGAATCACACCTGTAACCCAAGTTAATTCGCGGGGTTTTTTAAATCCCCCTGTGAGATACACACGAAATACGTGCAAAATCATCATTAGAACCATCATACTTGCTGACCATCGATGAACTGATCGGATTAACCAACCAAAGTTAGCCTCAGTCATTATGTATTGAACAGAGGAAAAAGCCTCTGTAACGGTTGGACGATAATAAAAAGTCATAGCAAAACCCGTAGCTACTTGTACTAAAAAACAAGTAAGTGTGATCCCCCCTAGACAATAAAATATGTTGACATGAGGAGGAACATATTTACTAGTTATATCATCTGCAATCGCCTGAATCTCGAGACGTTCTTCGAACCAATCATATACTTTATTGGGATAGGTAACAGACCCCCCCTGAGAACCGTATATGAGAATTTCACCTCGTACGGCTCAAGCAGAAACAACACAAATCAAATACGGATTTTAACGGATATGTATAATATAAAATTCAAATAAGCCACTTGATTCAATTTGCCCCAAAGATACGAAATAACAAAAATCCGTAATCTCTTCTTTGTGATGATAATGCCAAAAATATCAAGTTGGCTCCCCTGTTCTTCTTTTATTTATGTTAATTGTAAAATTAAAATAAAGGCCTCTTGAATCTTCTCTTTCCTATTATTTTTGTTTTTTGCGTAATAATGCGGATTGACTCTTGGTTTACTAGTTATTTATAGGAATTCCCTTGTTGAGACCCTGTGAATCAATTGAAACCTCAGATTCATACTAAGAACCACGATGATTTAATAAAACCCGCGCTAAATGCAAAGGTTCTCTGAGTAAGAACCATTTGACCATCACTTATCCAATTTCAATGAATGGATGTAATTAATAACTCAACAAAATCTAAAAAAAAAAAAGGGTGTTCGTCGACCCAATTCAGTCTGAAGGAAGAAAAAGCGTTTGATTTAGAAAATACCTAATTTGCATTTTTTTGAGTCCGGTCGCGAGGTCTGACTGAATAGTAGGTATGAATCATAGTTCAAATATTTCTTTTCTTGATCTATTCTATAATATTCATATTTCGTGCTCTAGATACTAGAATAAATATCCAACGAGGTAGAATCATCTTGATAGAGATGACAGACTATTCTCTGTATTATCAATAGGATCAATTGTAACAAGTCACACACTCATATTCCGGAAATACCGAAACAAAAAAATTCCACGGTCGAACTACCAGAATGGTCTAGAAATCTGAGTCTTAAGTACTTTTTTTATTGAAAACCTAGAACTAAGACTTTATATATAGTCCTTAGGAACCTAATTCATCGAAATTCCATCCAGTAAAACAGATGAATTATAAATTTCCAAAATGATAGATAGAAATATCGCAAACAAAGCCATTGCGACTCCCATAAGGGGTGTAGTCCCCCAGCCCGGAGCTACTTTACCATATTCCGAATTCAATGGTTTCAATAAACTTCCTACATTAGTTTGTCGTGGCCGAGATTTAGAACTCTCCTCAACGGTTTGTGTAGCCATAAATCTTATTTAATGATTGGTTAAGATCTGTTGACTTTGTATACCTTTTCGTTGTAGTTGTAAATAAACGATCTTATTGTAGATCCATTGTGATCCTTAAATTATCTAGAAATGGAAACAGCAACCCTAGTCGCCATCTTCATATCCGGTTTACTTGTAAGCTTTACTGGGTACGCCTTATATACCGCTTTTGGGCAACCCTCTCAACAATTAAGAGATCCATTCGAAGAACACGGGGACTAATTTAAGTAATGAGCCTACCAATGGTGGGCTCCTTACTTAAAACTTAAAATTGAGATGATGAAAAATCATTTCATTTTTTAGTCGGAACCTTAGGTGGTTCTCGAAAAAAGATAGCGAAAAAAATTATCCCTAAAGTCGAGACTAAGAGGAATGTATAAACCAATGCTTCCATAGATTCGATCGTGGTTTACAATTATAGCTTCCACACCTATTAATTTTAGATCATTTACTATAGGGGAAAGAGGGAAAAAATCAAAGATAAAGATGGCGATTAATCAAGTCAAAAATTTTCTGGTACCTTAACCTTATGTCATCAAATAAAAAAAGTAGAGGCGAAAGATACCAGAGTAATATTTTATTAGACTACTTGTCTTTTTGTAGTTGGATCTCCAAGCTTTTGGAATGCTCCAAATTCTACTTGAGTATCCAAATCCGGATCAATACCAGCAAAAACATCTCTGAACAAGGTTCTAGCGCCATGCCAAATATGTCCGAAAAAGAAGAGTAAAGCAAATGTAGCATGCCCAAAAGTGAACCAACCCCTTGGACTGCTCCGAAAAACACCATCAGATTTCAAAGTAGCTCGGTCTAATTCAAAAATTTCGCCTAATTGGGCGCGTCTAGCATATTTTTTCACAGTAGCAGGATCGCTATAACTGACTCCATTGAGTTCGCCACCATAGAACTCGACAGTTACACCTACTTGTTCGACACTATACTTTGATTCCGCCCTTCTAAAAGGAACATCGGCTCTCACAATTCCGTCTCCGTCTACCAAAACTACGGGGAATGTTTCAAAAAAAGTGGGCATACGACGTACAAAAAGCTCGTGGCCTTCTTTATCTCTAAAGATGGGGTGTCCTAACCATCCAACAGCTATTCCATCCCCGCTGTCCATTGAGCCTGCTCTGAATAATCCCCCTTTTGCCGGATTATTACCAATGTAATCATAAAAAGCTAATTTTTCGGGGATTTTAGACCAAGCTTCCGAAAAACTAAGATTTTCCGCTAGTCCCGTGCCAACTCTTCGATATATTTCTTGCTGGAAGTATCCCTGATCCCACTGATAACGAGTGGGGCCAAATAATTCGATTGGGGTAGTTGCTGAACCATACCACATAGTTCCAGCAACAACGAAAGCTGCGAAAAAAACAGCAGCGATACTGCTGGAAAGTACAGTTTCAATATTGCCCATACGTAATCCTTTGTATAGACGTTGAGGCGGACGGACACTAAGATGAAATAGACCCGCTAATATGCCCAATGTACCCGCTGCAATATGATGAGAGGCTATTCCTCCCGGAACAAAGGGATCAAAACCTTCCGCGCCCCACGCTGGATTTACGGATTGTACTTTTCCAGTTAGCCCATAAGGATCAGACACCCATATTCCAGGACCATACAAGCCTGTTACATGAAATGCACCAAAGCCAAAGCAAGCCAACCCTGAGAGAAATAAATGAATTCCAAAGATCTTGGGCAAATCCAAAGAAGGTTTTCCCGTACGTTCATCAGAGAATATTTCTAGGTCCCAATATACCCAATGCCAGATAGCTGCCAAGAAGCACAAGCCAGAAAACACAATATGTGCCCCTGCCACACCTTCGTAACTCCAAATACCCGGATTCGTTATAGTTCCTCCTGAAATACTCCACCCACCCCATGAATTGGTTATTCCTAAACGAGTCATGAAGGGTATAACGAACATACCCTGTCTCCACATTGGATCAAGAACCGGGTCAGAAGGATCAAAAACTGCTAATTCGTATAGAGCCATCGAGCCGGCCCAACCAGAAACTAGAGCCGTATGCATTATATGGACAGAAAGCAACCGGCCGGGATCATTCAATACGACAGTATGAACACGATACCAAGGCAAACCCATGGAAATACCCCTTTTTTATCAAATATCAAAGAAAAATGACACTATGTAACTTTATCGCATTGGAAAAGACTATCACTATGTATGTTATGTACCTAACCTTTCAGTATATTTTGTATAAGAAAGGGTTAAGATTTATTTCGTTTCGTTGAAAATAATGGAACAATTTTGTTCGTAAGAACAAAGAGAAGCAGATTTATTCTATACCCGATAAGTACCAATACGCAATGGGGCTTGGCCTCCTTTTTGGAGAATGAATGCCTAGATACTTGTTTATCATTCAAATGATCGACCTGCTCGTGAAAATGTGTTCTTTATTCATATAGAATAAACGGAAAAAAAATGAAGACAATAAATCCATTGGTACGTTTCCATATTAAAGTGAAGTATAGTACTTAACTTTTTTATTTAATTTAATGCCCGTTGGTGTTCCAAAAGTCCCTTTTCGGAGTCCTGGAGAGGAAGATGCAGTTTGGGTTGACGTATAGTGCGGCTTGTCAGATATATTAGGTCATATGGGGTTTACCCGTTCTCTTCACCGATCGAGATATCCTCCGTTTCGCCCAAGAAATCTTGATTGAACCATCAATTATTCGGAGCGTGAAGTGCAATTAGATCTATTTATATTGGGGATCAATACTATAAAAGAATTTATGGTTAACTTGGAACGATAAAATAAAGTATCCAGGCTCCGTTCAGAAAATATCAAATTGGTAATATATATGATTACTATAATTGTATCATAAACATTCTTTATTTAAATTTATGCTTTCTATATATTAATATTATTATTAGGAATAATCTCAAACTGCCATTCAATGGCATAGAATAAAATATATAATGAATACATGAATACATGTAATAGTTTGAGGGAAAGCATGAAAATTTATTTTGAAAAAAAAAAAGAAGCGGTACTGAGATAATTTGCCCTATATGTGCAAATATAATTCGGACAGATCTTTACCCGGAGTAGAACACCAACCTAAAATAATTGAAAGGGCCCATTCAGGAACAAGAAAATAACATCGTGATTTGAATCTCGATGAAATAATACATCAATGAGAGGTTAGTTTAATAAGTTCAATAATTTTTTTTTTTATAAGGAAGAGAAAGGGAACCAAAACTCATGTTTTTTGAAAAAAATCAAATAAAGCCCTTCTTTAGAAAAATAAAAAACCTGTTACAAAAAAGAAATTAAGACTAGAATTTATACATTGATTGATTTTTTTTCGCAATTTCATTTTAGGAACCGTATGCATCCAAAGGTGCACGTACGGTTCCTAAGGGATACTATTTTATTTTGTCCTAATCAACCGACTTCATCGAGAAAGATTACTTTTTTTAGGCCAAGAAGTTGATAGCGAGATCTCAAATCAACTTGTGGGTCTCATGGTATATCTTAGTATAGAAGATAATACTAGGGATTTTTATTTGTTTATAAACTCTCCCGGTGGATGGGTAATACCAGGAATAGCCATTTATGATACTATGCAATTTGTGCCACCCGATGTACATACAATATGCATGGGATTAGCTGCTTCAATGGGATCTTTCATTCTGGTTGGAGGAGAAATTACCAAACGTTTAGCATTCCCTCACGCTTGGCGCCAATGAGTTTTTATTGAAAAAAAGACTATGCCTTCGCCATATCAAAATATCAAATATAAAAAATAGAATTAGGAAAAATTTAAGTAATAATAGCATGGCACTTTGAGTTCGATATGAACAAACCATTATTGTTTTTTTATAACATGAGATTTTATATCGAGATAGTAGTATGAAATAACCTTTATTTCCGATTTGATCTTATGTGTCGGGAGGACATTTTAGCGTCACAAATCTTTTTTTGTCATATCAGAAAGACACTTTGGGATTGCCAAATCACGCACGAGATAAATATATAAATATCTAATATAATATAAAGCAACAGAACCATCGTAGTATTTTTTGACTCTTATGAAAAGAAGGATGGTAAATGGATTATTCAACGATCTGACTTGATTGGATAGATTCTATTTCTTCCCTTATTCTTCTATGGCTATGGAATGGAAGTGGGTAATAAATTCCATTGCAGAGCCGTATGCAATGCACAAAAAGTGCCTGTACGGTTGTTCAATTCTATTTTTTTTTATTCCTTTAATTTCATAATACGAGATAGAAGAACCATTCATGATGTTATATCAATATCATCAGGGTTATGATTCACCAACCTGCTAGTTCTTTTTATGAGGCACAGGCAGGAGAATTTATCCTGGAAGCGGAAGAACTGCTGAAACTTCGCGAAACCCTCACTAAAGTTTATGTACAAAGAACGGGCAACCCTTTGTGGGTTGTATCCGAAGATATGGAAAGAGATGTTTTTATGTCGGCAACAGAAGCCCAAGCCTATGGCATTGTTGATCTTGTAGCGGTTGAAAATGAAAATACTTCGGATTTCGTGTGAATCCATGATCCCGTTTTATTTTCAACCATTATTTCAATTTTCCATGATTTGATATTGAATTGAAATAATTCATAATCATCAATCATAAATCAGGTTAAGATAGATCTAAACCAACCCATTCTATAATATAATATAATTATATATATCCGACATGCCAACTATTAAACAACTTATTAGAAATACAAGACAGCCAATAAGAAATGTCACGAAATCTCCCGCTCTTCGAGGATGTCCTCAGCGTCGAGGAACATGTACTAGGGTGTATGTGCGACTCGTTCAGATCACGAGCTCGAGCAAATGAGACAGTATCAATGATTAATATCAATGAATAGAATAGGATAGATTGAGTAGAAGAACGCCTATTACTATCTAAAATGGGGATCTATCATATACCCTTATTGTTTCTTGTGTATATAATTTATGGTTTTCATTGGTGCAAATCCAATCACCTCGATTTGAGATGAGAAGCAATTCTCCATTGGTAGCAAATGGTTATCCATTAAGCGGAGGAAATGGTATTTTAAGGATAGGATAAGAAGCAAAACAAAAAGGTTATGCTCACATTCTTGAAAGAACGGACTAACAGGGTCAGCTACCTAGCCAACTTTCATAATTAAATGCCGTCACTGTATGGATAGCTCTTATTGTGAAAAGACCTATTACTGTATAATTAATGGGTAGAGCCAAAGAATGTGAACTATACAAGTTAACAATACCATTTGATTAAATGAGAGACGAGGCTCCGGCGCATAGAGAGGGCCTCACCGTTTAAGAAGTAACCATAGAAACGATGGAACCCACTATTTTTTTTTATTAGTATTCGGTAGAATTTTTTATTTCCAGGTAAACTAAATGTCTGGCCTGGAAAGAAAAAAATAATGGTTGGGAAGGTCATAGTAGCAAAAGCCATTGGAATTTATATTTTATATATCGGAATAATTCGTTTTGTTATTAATCGACCGGGGGGGACAAATAATGACTGAAAGAAGAGAATTCAATTAGTTATTCATTAAAGTTTAATTTGATTCAATGACCAGAGTTAAACGAGGGTATACAGCTCGGAGACGTCGAACAAAAATTCGTTTATTTGCATCAACCTTTAGAGGGGCTCATTCAAGACTTACGCGAACAATTACTCAACATAAAATGAGAGCTTTGGTTTCTTCTCATCGAGATAGGGGCAGGCAAAAGAGAAATTTTCGTCGTTTGTGGATCACTCGGATAAATGCAGTAACTCGCGATATTAAAGTATTCTATAGTTATAGTAGATTAATACACAATCTGTACAAGGGGCAATTGCTTCTTAATCGTAAAATACTTGCACAAATAGCTATATCAAATAAGAATTGTCTTTACATGATTTCCAAAAAAATCATCAACTAAAGGAAATTCTAATTATGAAGTAATATACAGGAATGATTGAACAAGAATTCCCCGGAGAATGAACTCCGGGAAGTATAGAATAAACTAAATTGAGATAAAATTAAGATAAGTAGTAGGAATGAACGAACATGCTTCAATAAAAAAAAATTGCTTATCCCCCCCTTTTATGCATTCTGGGCCTTTTCGAGCAAAACATCCAATCCATTTGAGCTTGAATTCCGATTGGAGTTTTGAGGCAATCGAGGAATATGCCTATTTTTTTCTGGCTCTAGGACCCACAGTTCTAGGGATCGATTCGGCTCTCTCAAATTGTTTCTCATTATTAAGAAAAGGTAACGAAGATAAAATACGAGCTTGTTTTATAGCAATAGTAATTAATCGTTGTTGTTTCAAGGTCAATCTATTTACTCGTCTAGATAATATTTTTCCTTGTTCACTAATAAATCGATTAATTAAACTCATGTTTCTATAATCAATTCGATCCCCCGATACAATTGGGGGCAAACGCCGACGAAAGGAGAGCTTGGATTTACGAAAAGGTTGCTTAGATTTATCCATGGTTTAGTCCTTATTTCCAAAATTTATTTCTTTATTAATTTAAGATCTGACCGAAATAGGGTTTTATTTGTATAATTTATAATTTTGATTTCTAATTTGTATTATATTTATATATATGTATATGTTCTTCCTCTTTCTGCTCTTTGGGTTGGAAAAGATTGCACACATGTTCTGTTCGATCTATTATCTATTTCTTTATTTCCCCATGAATCGTATGCCTCTGACAATAACGACAAAATTTTCTCAATTCTAATCGACTGGGTGTATTGTGTCGATTCTTTTGAGTAATATATCTAGAAATACCCGGCGATTCTTTATTGACACCATTTCGGGCACAACAACTAGTACATTCCAAAATAACTCTGACCCTGACATCTTTACTCTTGGCCATGAACCCCCTTTGGATCGACTTAACTTAACTTTTCTATTTTCGATCCGAAAAAAAGAACAAAAAATTAATAGAAGTTACTAACTATAAATTAAATTTCTAAAGATTTGATTCTAATTAATATTAATTAGAGTAATAATAAAAATTTAATAGATTTAAGATAAATTTATTTAATTATTATTTTATTTAATTATTATTTTATTTAATTATTAATTATATATTTTATCTATTCTAATTCTATTTATATATAATTATACTATATATTAATTAGAATATTATATATATATTCTATTTTTATATATTAAAAGATTAATATTATTAAATAATGTAAGTAATACAATTTTTTTATAACTATCAATTTTTTCTATCCTAAATACCACTATTTTATTTATGTATTTTCTTTAATTGCGCTATGATTTCGTGGAGCCTCCCCTAGACTGGACCCGCATTTCCATTTCCAAATCTAATTTTATTAGATCGACTTTTTGCTTAGGTTTAATATAGTTTTTCTTTCTTTTTCCTTAACTAGAATTAAAAAAAAGGAAATGACAAAGCGTCTGGGAATAAACGATTAATCTCTATCAATAGACCCGCTAAAGACCCAAACCATAGAGTAGTTAGCACAGGTGCCGTGGAGAGATATGTTTTTATATCTCGCATTGAAAATCCTCCTTTTTATTATTTAATGTAAAACATAGACATAGATTATATATATGGGCGTCGTAGTTCAAGATCATTTGTATTTATTTTTATGCGGAATTCGTAACTAAAATGGATATGTACAAGGGTTCTTGTCCCTAAAAAAAAGAAATAAAAAAAGCCCTTCTTTCGGAGTGTTATCAATAAATATTTCTTTTTTTATACGTTAGTT